AATGCATTTTCTAACATTTGACTCCGTACCACGGACGGATTTAGTCGCACACTTAAAAGAAAACCCATAAAGTCAATGGACTGATTTGATGATTGATTGATATAGATTCTTCTTGTTTGCAACCATAGGGAAAAATTACATTGCCAGAAATTGACAAAGTAATATTTAAATTTAGTCATCAAAAGAAATGTCCCCCTTGAAACCAGAATCCATTTTCCTCGATACTTAACATAATGCAGAAAAGGATCCTTGAAGAACCATAAGATAACCCCCCAATGCTTAGTAAATACTTTTACAAAATGTTCTAACTTTAGGTAGAAATAGACTCGTGCAAGAAAGGCTCCGTAAGCTGTTGATCGTAAATGAGAGGGTTGGTTGCGGAGAAAAACGAGGATGGCTTCGCATTCACACACATAGGAATTATATAGGAACAATAAGAATCTTTGATTCTTTTTTTTTGAAAAGTTGGAAACAGGTCTCTTTAGAGTAATAACACTATTACAATACTCATAAAGAAAGAATCGCAATAAATGCAAACAAGAGGTATCTTTTACCCAATAACGAATAGTTTGAACCAAGATTTCCAGATGGACAGGGTGAGGTATCAATATATCTAACACATAATTTAAACGTAAAAATTTGTCCTCTAAAAAAGGAAATATTGAATGAATTGAGCGTAAATTTTTAGATTTTTTTAGTTCTTTTCCTTCTAGAGAAGATATTAATCGCATAGAAAATGGAATTTCCGCAATAGCTGCAAATCCCTCTGAAATCCGTTGAGAATACAAATTTTTCTTGGGCACAAGAAATTCATTTTTGTTAGAATCATTAACAGAAAGGATAAAAAAATTCTGTTGATACATTCGAATAACTAAACGTTTTACAACTAGTAAACTGTATTGTGTGTCACAACCTTTATTTGTATTTGACAACAAAATGGACCTATTTAAACCTAAATCCCGATCATGTACAAGTGCATAAATATATTCCTGAAAGATAAGGGGATATAAAAAATAGTTTTGCCAAGATCTATCTAGTTCTAAATATTCTTGGAATTCCTCCATTTAAAATGAGACCGTAACCGAAAAGAAAAGTAGAGGGTTTCTTGGGTTATAAAATAATACATAGTGCGATACAGTCAAAACAAGGTCTTCTAGTACAAAATAATAGATAGATACCTCGGAAACCGGTAAATTCATCAACGGACTCTCTATCTTTTTTCCATCTAATTGGTTTATTTCCTATCTAGTTATAGGATAAGAAGATGGTTAGAAATCCTTTATTTTTTCAACTCAATCGCTCTTTTGATTTTGGAAAAAAGTATCCTTATCAATATACTGTTTCTTCTACACATTCATCTCCATTTTCTTTTCTAATGGAAAATTTCTAAAAAATAGTTAGGATTCACTAAAAAATCGGTAATCCACTCCTGGAAAAGCCTTTACCGCATCAGTCACTAATCGATTTTTAACCTTTAATTAGGGCGGGTAATCGTTCCAATTAAGAACATAAGCTCGTTGCTTTTTCTTTCCCTACAATTAGAGCCATAAGGCTCGATCCATGTATTCAATCGACCCAACTTTGAATTCATTTCGTTTCGTTCTAAGAATTCAACCAAAGTTTTTGTACCGATCTAATAAGAACGAAAATTTGTCATAATTCTCCATTGATACGACATGCTCTTTTTTCCATTCATTCCTTTCAGGATCAGTCGTGGTCTTACAAACTCTACCGATGGTGTGGACGAATCCCTTGCTTCATCCAAATGTGTAAAAGACTCTAGCCGCACTTAAAAGCCGAGTACTCTACCGTTGAGTTAGCAACCCAAAGAGAATATAGTATTCTAGATACAATCGAGATCAAAAAAAATAAATTCGACAAGACAAAAAATTTTCAAAGAAAAAAATTCTAGACCACTTCTTGGATATTCTCATCCATTACATTATTTCCATTTTATTTCTATATCTTTCTATCTCTGTATTTTCAGATATTATTTGTTTTTTTTATTACCTATCCATTTCCAAAAAAAAAATTTGATTTTGTATCACAGCAAATTCAACGAATCTTTTAAAAAGTAAAAAAAAAAACCTATGTTTTGTATGTAGGACAAAAAAAGAGAGAAAAAAATGGACCCATTTACACTTGAATTATATTTGTTCACTACACTCTTGTCAATATGTATGTTAAAAAAAAAAAGAATAAATATATAGAACGAAAAAATAGGATATCAAATAAAAAACTTGTGTTGGATTGGCACTATACTATATAGGGTACATGATTAGAAAGGGATGTAGATAGAAAAAAAAAGAAGTAGAAAAAATATCAATAACTATACGTCAAATAATTCATTATTTTTTGAGTATAGTTCCAAAGAAAACCATCCAATTGAAAATAATGTCAGAATTGTCTATTGCTAGATCCAATTCCTACCGTTAGTGACTTGGTCAATATAACTTTCTTCATTTGTTCACTTGATCTTTTTTCTAGACATCTTATATGTATATCAATAAAATATATTTTGCTCATTCCTTAGAGGACACAGATTCCTACGGGAACAATACAAAATAGGTCTGAATAGAGCAAAAGAAGGTGGGAATAATAAAGAAAGGATTATATAAAATTATATACGAATTGCTCCATTTTTTTTTTTATTGTTTATTTAATATATTAAATTAAGTTAATTTCGTTTCATTAGGGCGAAGTTCTTTAAAAACCTCTGCCTTCTTTAAAATATCATAAACAGTTCCAGTAGGTTGAGCACCCCTTTCAAGAAAATATAGAATAGCGGGAACATTTAAATAAGTTTGATTCTTTATCGGATCATAAAAACCAACTTTCTGAAGATCTCTTCCTTCTCTTCGGGACCGAACATCAATTGCAACAATTCGATAGACAGCTCATTGGGATAGATTATATGAACAATACCCCCCCTAGAAACGTATAAGAAGTTTTCTCCTCGTACGGCTCAAGAAAAATGATTTTTTTTTTTCAAGTTATGTATATATAAAATTCTAATGGCAAATAGATCCATAAAATAATTAGACTAAGAATTAAGTTAAGTTCCCTTTTGCTCTTATGCTTCTTTCCGGAAAAACCATTTGCACTCATAACTCAAGTTGAATAACTCTCAAATAGCTAAAAAGAAACATTTCATTTATTGAGTGGTCTCTAACCCCCCTTGTCTGGCTTATTTAACCTCTATTGGAATTCTGCATTCTAATCCATTTGTTGATACAATTGAGAATGAAAAGGGCCTTTCCTTGTTTCGGAATCTCTTTGCTTTGAATCATTAGGTTTATACATTACTTCGTTGATCTTTAATCCTTTCAAAATGGCAGCAACATACCCTTTTGTGATTGTTTATCAATTCCAACAAATTTTCCTTTTGGATTAGAAACTTGGTGGAATTGGATTCTTTCGATTTCTCTGTCAAAAATATACTTACGAAGTTGTTCGAATTTATTGATTTACACTAACCCTAGATTATTGCTCTTAAGAAATGAAGCAATACTTTCTACTCGAGCTCCATTATGTACTAGTTTAAATTTACTACAACACAATAAAAAGTGTGGGTCCTAGTCTAACAGAACAGGGAATGTCGAGCCAAGAGCACCTTTTTCTATATATAATATAATTATATAAAAAATGATGGATATAAAAATCCACACCAGATCATGTCCTTCAAGTCGCACGTTGCTTTCTGCCACATCGTTTCAAACGAAGTTTTACCATAACATTCCTCAAATTTTGAACCGGTATGCAATTGATTCAATTATGGAATCATGAATAGTCATTGGTTTAGTCGGTACATAGAATTCTATTAAATACAAAAAATCCTATCTAATTCTATTTTTATATTTCTTTTATGATAATTTTATTTATAGTAGTATTATAGGATTCGACATATAAATTTTAATTCTAAATAGAAAGTTATATATAATATATAAATATAAGATAAGTTAAGTGAATAAATGTAAAAAAGATTTCAAATTCAACATCATTATTGGAATTTTTTTTACATTTATGATAAAAGCCAAAAAGAAATCCAGTTTTTCTCGAACTACACATTAATGCTTTAAAGAAAACCGATAGGTATATCGAAATGATAACTTGGAAAAACAAATATTATTTTTTTAACAAAAATCGTAAACCCTTCTTACTGAGATAAAAGGTTATATAGATAAGATAGGAATATTTCCTCATTTTATACGTTACGTATTTCTTTTGGGGTTCAAAAAATTTTCCATTCATTAAGGCGAATAGAATGTCTGAATCACCTTTCCTTTCAACCATTACATAGATTTATACTTATTCATTCGTTATAAAAAAAAACAAAATATGAAATACCTAAAAATTAAGTTTCAAAATACATATGTAACTTTATTTTTTTTATAATTAGATTCGAAATGAGATTCGGATAGATATTAAAATTGACACATTATTATTGTCGATTAACTCCTCCTATCTGCCCCCCCATAAAAAGCACCCTTTTTATTTACAAAATAAAAAACTGTCTAGATACAAAACAGACCTAAATGAAATATTTTTATTCTTTATTGTTTTACCCCAACGCGGTTAGCATAGGAACTTTTTTTTTTATGAAATTTATATATAAATAGATACACGACATAAGTAACAAAATTCCTTCCGTACGAAGAAATATATGTCCGCCTAACCCCCTTGTAATTAAAATTTATAGAATCAATCTATTATCTTATCTTGCCTGGATTAGATCACAATTAGATTCAGTTATATCTGTGTGTGCTTTGAACTCAATTCCGTTTATAGAATTCAGAAACAAATCTTAAAAAAAAGCTAAAGAATAATAAAATTATCTATACTATATAAGACTACACTTTTTTTTAAGCCTTGGTCAAAAAAATTTCGGATAGAATCCAGATGCTCTGGGACGGAAGGATTCGAACCTCCGAATAGCGGGACCAAAACCCGTTGCCTTACCACTTGGCCACGCCCCACTTAGATTTCTACTCTACACTAATATTGTTATTGGTTGTTCGTCAATTCCAGTCAAAATATCTATAAAATTCAGTCGATTGTTATTAGGATTTTCACACGTGTAGCTATAGAATTAATCTGAATTTCTTGATCATTACATATAATTTAATTAAGATAATGTATGAAAGTATGATTTCTTCTATTCTCGTTTGATTTGAGAATGGAAGAGTTTTTGATTGAGTAAGTTCAAAAAAGAAAGGATTTTTAATTTACTTTGCTTTCTTCATTTTTCGCTTATCTTATATCAATAACTCAATCAAAATGCAATAATCTTCAAAAAAAAAAAGATGTCTGCTATGCTTAATATCTTTAGTTTGATCTGTATTTGTCTGAATTCTGCCCTTTCTTCGAGTAGTTTTTTATTCGCCAAATTGCCCGAGGCCTATGCATTTTTGAGTCCAATCGTCGATTTTATGCCAGTCATACCTCTACTTTTTTTTCTACTAGCCTTTGTTTGGCAAGCTGCTGTAAGTTTTCGATGAGATTTAAAATATTGTCCTAGAAAAATGAAGGATTTATTCGAAAAAAATTCGAATACGGTTATACTAATAAATGAAAAGACCAGATACGTCTTTATAGTATGAACTTTCAATTCTAATTTCAAATATAAAAAGAAAAGTCTTGGATAGGATAGCCTCGAAAAATGGGAATCGCTTCCTTTCTCGTTCTAAGAACAATTTCCGTGAAAGACCTTGTGAGGTCTTCCACAAAAATTATGGATAGTAAAGAGATTTTTGATATAAAGAGAGGCTCCTAACACTTAACAAATGAATTCATTTTTTTTCATTTTTTCGATTTCCAGAAACTACTGAAATTCTCGGTGTCAAAATAGAATATATGGGGGAATCTATTCTCTTTTTTACACAAAAGATCTTGGAGATTGTGTAATGCTTACTCTCAAACTCTTCGTTTACACAGTAGTGATATTCTTTGTTTCTCTCTTCATTTTCGGATTTCTATCTAATGACCCAGGACGTAATCCTGGACGTGAAGAATAAAAGAGGAGTTTCCTGACTTTTTTTTAGTTTCTTCTTTTTTTTTTATTCATAAATAAAAAGAATTAAAAAAATTCGAAAGAGAAAAAGTCAATAAAATAGTAAATAATCAACAGAAACGGAAAGAGAGGGATTCGAACCCTCGGTACGAATGACTCGTACAACGGATTAGCAATCCGACGCTTTCGTCCACTCAGCCATCTATCCCTATTGAAAAAAGTAATTAAAAAAAAGAATTACTAATTACTATAGTTAGATTACACATAACGTGCCAATTAGTAATTCTTTTTTTTTCTATTTTTTCTAGAGTTTCCATATATATAATTAAACTGAAATATAAGTCAACTTTTTTAAGTTATTTATATTATTATTTAATTTATATTCCATTTTAAAATAGAAATTTATATAATAATATAAGAATTTAATACATTATATATATATTCTAAATTATAATTAAGATAAATTATAATATTTAAGTATGATATATATATATAAACATAATATAGAAAAATATGTATACAAACATATATAACATATAAATACATTATAGAAATAAAAAAGAAAATAATAAATATATTAAATATAATATAGATACAAGATATATTACAAGGTTTATCCGAAATTCCAACTCAACTCAGGATTTAATAACACGAAAAATTCAATCAATGAATATAAATAAACAATCAATATAAATAAAACTAGAAATACTTCTGCCGAAAGGCCTTTTGTTCCCACGTCCTGGCCTGGCCAATACCTCGCCGGGCCCTTTTTTTAGTTCAACAGATCATAGATAGAAAATTTATTGCATTTTCTTTTTTATTTCTATATGAATACTATAGAAATAAAAAAGAAAATGCTTGTTATTAACAAAAAGGGAATATTTCTAGTCTTTCTATATCGAACCAAAATGCCCTTTTGGTTATCCTTTTCTTTTTTTTTTTAACTATAGGTTCTTGCACAATTAGGTATTTAAATCTCTTTTTTGAATCTCCTCCTACAAAAAAACCCAATACTTTCAGTTTTCATGATTATTTTACCATACTCTCTTGATTACGTTAAATTTCGTTGTTCGACAAAAGTTCAATTTCAATACAATAATCGCATTGTAGCGGGTATAGTTTAGTGGTAAAAGTGTGATTCGTTCTTTAAGAGTTAAGGGATCCTTCGATTTCGATTTGATTCCTAATCCAAAAAACTCTATTTCTTAATAAGGAATTAATCCTTTACCTCTCAATGACAAATTTGAGGAGAATTTTCAATTCTCGTAATTTGTAGCCAAGGATCAATTATTAATTGAAAATTTGGATTAGGAAATTACGAAACATAATTGGTTTTGAATTGGATCAATACTTCCAATTGAATGAGTTAAAGAATCCATGGATGAAGATAGAAATATCAATTTTTAATCGTAACTAAATCTTCAATTTTGGATTTGTAGAGAAGACATTGAAGCAAAAAATGGCTAAAAAACGATGACTTTAGTTTACTA